GATACTCAATCTAGTTGGAATAATCACATTAATAGTTGCATTGATAATTATCTTCGTTTTGAAGTCAGTATTAATAGTTCCATTTCGGGTGGTACCGACAATTACAGTGACAGTTACATTTATAGTTTCATTTGTACTGAAAATGGAACTGGTAGTGAAAGTGGGAGTTCTGGTATAAGAACTAGTAAAAATGGCAGTGATTTCAATATAAGAAGAAGATCTAATGATTTCGGTAGAAAAAAAAGATACAGACATTTATGGATTCAATGCGAAAATTGTTATGGATTAAATTTTAAAAAATTTTTTAGGTCAAAAATGAATATTTGTGAACAGTGTGGATATCATTTGAAAATGAGGAGTTCAGATAGAATCGAACTTTCGATTGATCCGGGGACTTGGGATCCTATGGATGAAGATATGGTCTCTATGGACCCCATTGAATTTCATTCAGAGGGGAAACCCTATAGAGATTATATCGATTCTTATCAAAGAAAGACAGGTTTAACTGAAGCTGTTCAAACAGGCATAGGTCAACTAAATGGTATTCCCATAGCAATTGGAGTTATGGATTTTAAGTTCATGGGAGGTAGTATGGGATCCGTAGTAGGCGAGAAAGTCACCCGTTTGATCGAGTATGCTACTAATCGATCTCTACCTGTCATTATTGTGTGTGCTTCTGGAGGAGCGCGCATGCAAGAAGGAAGTTTGAGTTTGATGCAAATGGCTAAAATATCTTCCGCTTCATATAATTATCAATCAAATAAAAAATTATTCTATGTATCAATCCTTACATCTCCTACAACCGGTGGAGTAACAGCCAGTTTTGGTATGTTGGGAGATGTCATTGTTGCTGAACCTAATGCCCATATTGCATTTGCGGGCAAAAGAGTAATTGAACAAACATTGAATAGGACAGTACCCGATGGTTCACAAGCGGCTGAGTATTTATTCCATAAAGGCTTATTTGACCCAATTGTACCACGTAATCCTTTAAAAGGTGTTCTGAGTGAGTTATTTCAGCTCCACGGTTTCTTTCCCTTGAATAAAAATTCAAAAAATGAATAAAGTATAGTACTAAATTCAGTTATTTGTAGCGAACAAATATTTAGTTCATCGTAATCAAAAAAAAAAACGAAAAAGTAATTACCCGAAACTTCTAACTCTTATTACAAGTAGAACTTATGTCATCAAAGAAAACACCATCCTTTTTCGTTTTTCCTCCAGATCTATTTTTTTATCCTACCTCTATTCATGATTAGTAATCACGAACCTTCTATCAACAGGATAAAAAAGTGAATTAATTTCTCCCTTCGAGGAATTAGAATTAGGGAAAATTCAAAAAAAAAATTATCTGGCCTTCTTACGTATTAATATAGACAATAAAAAAAAATATCGAAATCAAAATAAAAAGAAATAAATATAAAATAGAGAATAGAAGTTATTTCTATATCTATCGATAACCCCCATTTTTTACTATGAATCCCCGTTTGTTGGATGGATCGAATTAGTTAGAGTCGCAAACTCCTAATAAAATCTTTTATTTTCATAATAAACTCCTTATTAGATTAGAAAGATAGAAAGAAATAAGGATGGGAAAAGAATAATAAAATTTATTAATAAAGCGAATTATCATACATATTCGTGTAGAAAGATGAATAGGTACACTTATCTTATTTAGTTCTACATTCCTTGCACTTATTAACTACTTCTTATTAACTACTTATTAACTACTTATAAATATTAATTTCTTATAAATATGAATTTCTAAATATTAATATTTAGAAATTCATAAATTATTCAAATTATAAATTATAATATAATTATAATATATATATAATTTATATTATAATTAATATAAATATAAATATAATTATTAAATAAATAATTATTAAATAATTTATATATAATTTATATATAATTTATATATAATTTATATATAATAAATAATTAAATTATTTATACAAATAATATTATAAATATAATACAGTTTATGATATATACTTAGGATAGATATACTTATCATATCATAAGATATCTTTCTCTTTCTAATAGATAGAAATATTAAATCGAGGCACCCATTCTATGACAGATCTCAACTTACCCTCTATTTTTGTGCCTTTAGTGGGCCTAGTATTTCCGGCAATTGCAATGGCTTCTTTATCTCTTCATGTCCAAAAAAATAAGATTGTCTAGATCCGATGGGACCAAATCTCATCAATTTATTTCAACACTGGATCATAATACAGATATTTATTTAGTGTAATATGGTACGATATGTGACTCTTTACGAACACAAATGAAAGAACTATTATGCATTTATGCGGATACATGATATCCGCATAAATGCATGTATATGCAGGTATAGCTGGTTAAATTAAAAATGGATCGGCGAATATTTTATTTAAATGGAAAGTCAATGTATCTAACAAATTACTTCTAACGGTTTACATCAGAATAGTGCTAGTTAATGAAAGTTACTTCGGGATCAAGAAAGTAAAATTCATTTGGGTTATTCTCTCAATTCCAATCGAATGCAACTGGATCTAGTAGAGTATGAATTGGCGATCAGAACATATATGGATAGAACTTATAATGGGGTCTCGAAAAACAAGTAATTTTTTCTGGGCCTGTATCCTTTTTTTAGGTTCACTAGGATTCTTAGTGGTTGGAACTTCCAGTTATCTTGGTAGGAATCTGATATCCGTATTTCCATCTCAGCAAATTGTTTTTTTTCCACAAGGGATCGTGATGTCTTTCTATGGGATCGCAGGTCTATTCATTAGCTCCTATTTGTGGTGCACAATTTCATGGAATGTAGGTAGTGGTTATGACAGATTCGATAGAAAAGAAGGAATAGTGTGTATTTTTCGTTGGGGATTTCCTGGAATAAATCGTCGCATCTTCCTTCGCTTACTTATGAAAGATATACAATCAATCAGAATGGAGGTTAAAGAGGGTCTTTATCCTCGTCGTGTCCTTTATATGGAAATCAGAGGCCAAGGAGCCATTCCCTTGACTCGTACTGATGAGTATTTTACTCCACGAGAAATTGAACAAAAAGCTGCCGAATTGGCCTATTTCTTGCGCGTACCAATTGAAGTATTTTGAAATGAACTGAAGAAAAAATGGAAAAAAACTTGCTAATTTCCTTTTTAATACAACCGTCGACTCTATCTGATATTTTTCTGAAGTACGAGTTCTATAAAAAGGTATTGAACCCATGGGTCTATTTCCTATTTTTGTGTAATAATTTAGATCTAGGATCTAGAAGGAAAGGAATATAGAAATAGAATAAGGGTCCTTTTAGGATAAAAATGAAAAAAAAAAAGAAAGCCTGGGTCTCCCTCCCATATATTTCATCCATAATATTTTTGCCCTGGTGGGTCTCTCTCTCATTTAATAAATGTCTGGAACCTTGGGTTACTAATTGGTGGAATACCGGGAAATCCGAAACTTTTTTGAATGATATTCAAGAGAAAAACGTTCTAGAAAGATTCATAGAATTGGAAGAACTATTCCTCTTGGATGAAATGATAAAGGAGTACCCGGAAACGCATATACAAAAACTTCGTATAGGAATACACAAGGAAACGATACAATTGGTCAAAACACACAATGAGTATCATCTCCATATCATTTTGGATTTCTCGACAAATATAATTTGTTTCGCTATTTTAAGTGGTTATTTTATTCTGGGTAATGAAGAACTTGTCATTCTTAATTCTTGGATTCAGGAATTCCTCTATAACTTAAGTGATACAATAAAAGCTTTTTTGATTCTTTTAGTTACTGATTTATGGATCGGATTTCATTCGACCCATGGTTGGGAACTAATGATTGGTTCGGTCTACAACGATTTTGGATTGGTTCATAACGATCAAATTATATCTAGTCTTGTTTCCACTTTTCCAGTTATTTTAGATACAATTGTGAAATATTGGATCTTCTATTATTTAAATCGTGTATCTCCTTCACTTGTAGTTATTTATCATTCAATGAATGAATGAAGAACTCATTTGATCTCCTGATATCAATCAAATCAGAATCTTTCTTCGTATATAAAGAAAGCATTTTCAATCTTACTTAATTCTTTATACTTCTAGCTCTTCAAGGTATTCGTCCTATATTCCAGTACAATTATCCCAGTACAATGACAGACTCGTGTATAGGGAACTATACTAGCTACCTATCTAATTTATTGTAGAAATTCCGGGATCAATGATTGGACATGCAAAATAGAAATACTTCTTCTTGGGTAAAGGAACAGATGACTCAATCGATTTCTGTATCGATCATGATATATGTAATAACTCGGGCATCTATTTCAAATGCATATCCCATTTTTGCGCAGCAGGGTTATGAAAACCCACGAGAAGCAACTGGACGAATTGTATGTGCCAATTGCCATTTAGCTAATAAGCCCGTGGATATTGAAGTTCCGCAAGCCGTGCTTCCTGATACTGTATTTGAAGCAGTTGTTCGAATCCCTTATGATATGCAACTGAAACAAGTTCTTGCTAATGGTAAAAAGGGGGCTTTGAATGTAGGGGCTGTTCTTATTTTACCCGAGGGATTCGAGTTAGCCCCCCCCGATCGTATTTCTCCCGAGGTGAGAGAAAAGATGGGAAATCTGTCTTTTCAGAGTTATCGTCCCAATAAAAGAAATATTCTTGTGATAGGTCCTGTTCCCGGTCAGAAATATAGTGAAATCGCCTTTCCCATTCTTTCCCCCGACCCTGCTACGAGGAAAGACGTTCACTTCTTAAAATATCCCATATATGTAGGTGGGAACAGAGGAAGGGGTCAGATTTATCCTGATGGGAGCAAGAGTAACAATACAGTCTATAATGCTACATCAGCAGGTATAGTAAGCAGAATAGTACGTAAAGAAAAAGGAGGATATGAAATAACCATAGTTGATGCATCGGATGGACATCAAGTGGTTGATATTGTACCTCCAGGACCAGAACTTCTTGTTTCAGAGGGTGAATCCATCAAGC